TTAATAAGTTCAATTTAAAGTCAAAACATGCTTTTTCCTTATAAGCTAAGATCACTCGTTGTTAAAAAAAACGAATTCGTCAATACAATAAAAAAAGGATTCAAATAGAAAGAAACGTTTTTGTAATTTTTTCCTGAAGATATAAAACAACTATTATTAGTTTTTTTATAATTATTTTCAATATATTAATATAATAATATATTATATATGGTGTTTACTCAAACTCTGTTGATTCGAAATTTTGAGATGGGTAAATAAATGTTACAACTGATGAATTGATTTCTTAACTATATTACTCTATTTTTGTTAGGTACGCCATCTATCATCTATAATAATAGATGAATCAAAAACTTTCAATTGATATTTTTGTTCATCCTCCTATCTTTTCTTTTGAAAATTGAAATTTAGGTAAGTGCTTTCTAAACATATGTATAAAAAGAACATATTTTATTTAGTTTCTTGATGCTTACTATAACTAGTTATTTCGGTTTTCTACTAGCAGCTTTGACTATAACCTCAGCTTTATTTATTGGTCTGAACAAAATACGACTTATTTAAAATTAATTGAATGAACAATTCATCACAAAATCTTTCTGTCATAGTTCATATATTATATAGTTCCTTAGCTTCAATTTTCAAGTTGGGATTAATGGGGTAGTTCCTATTAAGAGTTAATGAATAAATATTACCTCCCTTTTTAACCTTTCAAATAAATGGAAATGATTGAAGTTTTTCTATTTGGAATCGTTTTAGGTCTAATTCCTATTACTTTAGCTGGATTATTCGTAACTGCATATTTACAATACAGACGTGGTGATCAATTGGACCTTTGATTAATTAACATCTATGTTTTTTGATTGACCTCCTATTTTCTTTAATCTGCAGGAGGTCAAATTCAATTTGTTTTTCAATTATTTCCTTTTTTTTTCGACCTATAACACAAAAAAGAAGAATCTAATCACGCTCTGTAGGATTTGAACCTACGACATTGGGTTTTGGAGACCCACGTTCTACCGAACTGAACTAAGAGCGCTTTATTATCACAATAACTAGCCCACCTGTCTTGGTTGGATATATAGATATGAGCATAAACAAGAAATTGCTTATGTATATCCAAAATCAATGGAATTCTTGTTACTGCTCATAAGTAATAGGTAGGGATGACAGGATTTGAACCTGTGACATTTTGTACCCAAAACAAACGCGCTACCGAGCTGCGCTACATCCCTTTCAATTGGTCTACAATGGCATTGTAGAGACTCCCTGTGTTCTTTTCCACATCTTTATTTTTTCATTGATCATATACCAATTTGTCTTTTACTCTTTTTTTTTAATCTCATATCATATAACATATAAAAATAATAGACTGATATTATATATGTAGTGAAGAAATATGAAAGCATAAAAAAAAAATGAATATTTGTCGGGAATTCTCAGACAGAACAGGATGTTTTTTTTTTGTTTTAAGGGATAAGCTAAAAAAATACTTATTTTTACCGAATTGTTGTACATTGCAATCTGCGTTAGATATTCTAACGCAGAAATACAAGTGTCATTCATTAACTACATATACACATCTGGTCATATATGTATTAATTTTCTGTATTACAAATTAGAATAAAATCACAAAAAAAGAAGGAGGACCTTAAATGCGAAATCTAAAAACATACCTTTCCGTGGCACCCGTAGTAAGTACTTTATGGTTTGTTTCTTTAGCAGGTTTATTGATAGAGATCAATCGGTTATTTCCAGATGCGTTAATATTCCCCTTTTTTTCATTATAGTAATTGAATTGAGACGCGAAGGGGGTGAATAAAATTAGGGCTACAATAAAATATTTGTGACGGATCCCCTCTCTTATTCTTCGTTTTTTATAGAAATTTTAAAGGAATAAAAGCGGATTCACCCTAGTCAAACTATGAACTCGGGGTTCCGAGACCAAAATGAAATTAATTTTAAATAACATGAGAAAGAAAATGCAATAGTTAAACAATATCATACAAGATAATTCAATCAAAAATTAAATATTGTACAGCAATTATAAGTATAGAGTTAGAAATCATTATATTACTTACTATTACTATATTGATAGATTACAAGGAAATCTTTCATAATTGGATTTCAATTTAGCAACTTATAGATTCCTTTCTTCCCTTCGGATTGTAAAAAAGAGAACAGTCGAGTCAATCAAAAATTCAAAGGAGGTTCATGGCCAGGAGTAAAAATGCCCGAGTTACGATTATTTTGGAATGTACCTGTTGTGTTCGAAACCGCCTTAATAAGGAATCAACGGGCATTTCCCGATATATTACTAAAAAAAATCGACATAATACGCCTAGTCGATTGGAATTGAGAAAATTCTGTACCTCTTGTTACAAGCATACGATTCACGGGGAGATAAAGAAATAGATCTAACCGATCGCTCACGCGTCTGCTTTGCGTTTCAAGACCGCCGAAAAACTACATATTTTTTATAAGAATTATTCTATATTAATATTATTTATAGATTATAGAACAAAAAAAATATATAACAGATCCTATATTTATTTCAATTCAATATAAACAATCCTTTTTTTATTTGAAATCATTTTTGATACGATTAAAATAAAAATAGAATTAGGATTTTCAGGACAAGGAATAAAAAAACCATGGTTAAATCCAAGCGGCTCTTTCGTAAATCTAAGCGATCTTTTCGTAGGCGTTTGCCCCCGATTATATCGGGGGATCGAATTGATTATAGAAATATGAGTTTAATTAGTCGATTTATTAGTGAACAAGGAAAGATATTATCTAGGCGAGTGAATAGATTGACCTTAAAACAACAACGATTAATTACTTTTGCTATAAAACAAGCTCGTATTTTATCTTTGTTACCTTTTCTTAATAATGAGAAACAATTTGAAAGAAATGAGTCGACTCCTCGAACTACAGGCCTTAGAATTAAAAAAAAAATAAGCTTGGTCTTCAATCCGACTTCTAATGTGTATTGACGTTTTGTTCAAAAAAAATTGGAATAAATCCTTTTTTATTGAATGTGTTTGTTTATTGTGACGACTTTATCCTAATCATATGCTATCCTATCTTACCCTACTAATTTCTACTCTACCTTCCCAAATTCACTTACTAGGTAAACATTACACTGTATTCCTTGCAACCTCTTTATCTTATTTTAAGATTTCGTTGGAAATCATATAAAGACAATTGCTATTTAATATAGCAATCTGTGCAAGTATTTTACGATTAAGAAGCAACCGCCCCTTGTACAGATTGTGTATTAATCGACTATAACTAGAGTATAGTTTATTAGCTCGAATTACTGCATTTATCCGAGTGATCCACAAACGACGAAAATATCTCTTTTGCCTACCTCTATCTTGATGAGACGAAACCAAAGCTCTTAATTTCTGTTGAGTAATAGTCCGAGAAAGTCTTGATCGAGCCCCTTGAAAACTTGCTGCAAATAAACGAATTTTTGTTCTACGTCTTCGAGCTATATATCCTCGTTTAATTCTAGTCATTGAATAAATGAAACTTTGATGAATAACTAATTGATTTCTTTCAGTTATTTTCTTTACCTTTCCTAATTTTTTAATAACAAAACGAATTTTTCCAGTGTATAAAAAAAATTCCAATGTCTTTTGCTACTATAACCTTCCTGACCACAATTTTTTTCTAGGCTTTTCACCTCAAAAACAAAGTAGTAAATAAAATAGGTATCGTGGTTTCCTTCGTTTTTATGGTTGCTTCTTAACGGTGAGGTCTTTTCTATACACCGGAGCCTCCTCCTTCATTTTATTTAATCAATTGTTAACTTGTACAGTTTACACTTTTTGGCTCTACCCATTATTATCCAGTAATAGGTCTTTCACAAAGAGACTCACACAGTAACGGTATTTTTTTTAAGATTAGCTGAATAGCTGACCTTGTTAGTCCGTTCTTGCAGGAGTCAAGAATTAAGGGTATAATCTTTTTTATTTTTAAATAGTATTTCCCTGCTTAATGAATAACATTTGCTATCAATGGGAAATTCTTTCTCATTTTAAATTATAAGTGTAAGTGATTGGATTTGTACCAATGTCAACCATAAATTAATTTGATAGCGAAATATAAGGATATAATAGATATTTTCCTTTTTTTTAGTAAATGGTCTTCTTACGTTCTATCCTATATCATTGTTTCTAATCACTTATACTTGATCTATTCTTTTTGCCCGGTAGTCCACTGAACGAGTCACACATACACCCTTGTACATGTTCCTCGTCGCTGAGGACATCCCCCAAGAGCGGGGGATTTCGTAACATTTTTAATTGGCTGGCGTGTGTTTCTAATAAGTTGTTTAATAGTTGGCATGTTAAATCAATCATATAACAGAATGGGATGGTTTAGATCGATCCTAACCGGATAATTATGAATCCTTTTTTATTAATGTATTCATAGAAGATTGTATTTACCCCAGTAAGAAGATAAACTTTCACATTATATACTTTCGTAAAACCTTTCTTATTTTTATTCAACCGCTACAAGATCAACAAGTCCGTGAGCTTGGGCTTCTGTTGCTGACATAAAAATATCTCTTTCCATATCTTCGGAAACAACCCAAAAGGATTTGCCCGTTCTTTGTACATAAACCTTTGTGAGGGTTTCGCGCAGCGTCAGTAGTTCTTCCGCTTCCAAGATAAAATCACCCGTCGAGGCCTGATAAAACGAACTAGAAGGTTGATGGATCATTACCCTGACGAAATAACCTCATAAATTATTATTCTATCTCAAAAGAATAATATTAATATAATAAAAATAATAAAACGATAGAAAAAAGATAAAATTGAAAAACCGTACAGGCATTTTTTCCACATTGCATACGGCTCCACAATGGAATTATTTTATCTTTTGAATAAATATAAAATAAATTTATAGGGGCTATTCACACCGGTAAATGATCCAATAACCGCCCTTCTTTTTGGAGTAGTTAAAAAAATACTACGATGGTTCCGTTGCTTTATATAAAAATTTCCTATGTTATTTAGCAATCCCAAAGTTTCTTTTTTTTTTTTCTTTCAGAATAATATATATTCTTAAGAGTTTTTTGGTGTGAAAACAAAAAAGTTTGTGACGCTGAAATGTTTCTCCTTTTATATCATATAAAATAGGAAATACCTTTTATCTCATACTACTCTTTCGATATATAAGTTAACAATTTTGAAAAAAAAAAGATAATATTAATTTAATATCGAATTCGAGGTGCCATGCTATTATTACTTAATATTCCTATTTCATATATCGTGAAGGCATAGGCTTCTTTTTTTTGTTTATCTCAAATAAAAAACTCATTGGCGCCAAGCGTGAGGGAATGCTAGACGTTTGGTAATTTCTCCTCCGACTAGAATAAAAGATCCCATCGAAGCCGCTAATCCTATGCATATTGTTTGTACGTCTGGTTGGACAAATTGCATAGTATCATAAATACCTAATCCAGGTATTACCCATCCGCCCGGAGAGTTTATAAACAAATACAGATCTTTGGTATCATCTTCGATACTGAGATATATCATAAGACCAATAAGTTGATTCGAGACTTCGGTATCCACGTCTTGTCCTAAAAAAATAAATCTTTCTCGATAAAGTCGGTTGAGTGGGCTAAAATTGTATTCCCTCGGAACCGTACATGCATTTTTTAATGCATACGGTTCAATACACATCGTGCAAAAAAGAATCAATGTGTAGATTCTAGTTTTTTTATAAATAAAAATTCACTAAATTTTTCGTACTAACTTCTTATTGATGTATTCTTTACATCCGAATTCAATCCAAATTACGATGTAATTTTCTTGTTCCTGAATGGTCTTCTTGAATTTTTTAGGTTTATGCTCTACTCCGAGTAAAGATATGACCGGTTTTGATTTGCATATATAGGCCAAATATATAATTACTATTTCTTTTTGCTAAGACTTTTTTTTTTGAAAAAAAAAAAATTATTTCATGTCTCCCGCCAAATATTCAATGTATTCATTATATTACTCAATTTATTAACTTATTAATAGTTTGAGATCACTTTTATATTATAAAAAAATAAATTAATGATATTAACTAGAAATCATAGATATATTACCAATTGGTTTTTTATAAACAGAGCCTGCTAGGTATTTCATTTTCTTGTTCGAACCAAATGAACCATAAATTAGTCTAATTCCTAATATTAATCTGTATAGCCCCTAAAAAATTTATTATTTCTTTTTTTTTTTTACGTTACATTTCACGCTCCAAATTTTTGATGATTCAATCTTTCTTGGGTGAAAGAGAGGATATCTCAATCGGGTAAGATAATGGGTAAATACCATATAACCAAATAGATCTGACAAGTCGCACTATACGTCAACCCACGATGCATCTTCTTCTCCAGGATTTCGAAAAGGTACTTTTGGAACACCAATAGGCATTAAACAAAAAAAAATTAAGTACTATATTTCACTTTGATGTGAAAGCGTAAAAATAAACGGGTTTATTTTCTTAATACTAATTTATCCAGAAAAAAAAGAAAAATAAGTTTATAAAGTTAGACAGAATAAATAAAGGAAATTTGGTACAAATAGGTCTTTTTGATGAACAAATCTAGATGAAGTTACTGATATAAAATACTATCAACGCCCTACCATTGCGTATTGGTACTTATCGGGTGTAGAATAAATCTGCTTCTTTTTCTTCCTACTAACTACTAACAAAATTGTTCTTTTTTTTTTTAATATTATTAAAAGATATTCTTACTAAAATAATAGAACAAATTTGAATCCTTTCCCTGAGATAATCCACTAAAAACGTAAAGTAAGATCCATAGTCTAGTTTTTTTACTGTGCAATAAAGTTACATAGCGACTATTGTTAATTGAAAAAAGGAGGTATTTCTATGGGTTTGCCTTGGTATCGTGTTCATACGGTTGTATTGAATGATCCCGGCCGTTTAATTTCTGTCCATATAATGCACACTGCTCTGGTTGCTGGTTGGGCCGGTTCGATGGCTCTATACGAATTAGCGGTTTTTGATCCTTCTGACCCTGTTCTTGATCCAATGTGGAGACAGGGTATGTTCGTTATACCCTTTATGACTCGGTTAGGAATAACCAATTCCTGGGGTGGTTGGAGTATCACAGGGGGGACTCTACCAAATCCGGGTATTTGGAGTTACGAAGGTGTAGCTGGTGCCCATATTGTGTTTTCTGGCTTGTGCTTTTTAGCAGCTATTTGGCATTGGGTGTATTGGGATCTAGAAATATTTTGTGATGAACGTACAGGGAAACCCTCTTTGGATTTGCCCAAGATCTTTGGAATTCATTTATTTCTTTCAGGGGTGGCTTGCTTTGGTTTTGGCGCATTTCATGTAACAGGATTGTATGGTCCCGGAATATGGGTATCCGATCCTTATGGACTAACGGGAAGGCTACAAGCTGTAAATCCAGCGTGGGGTGTGGAAGGTTTTGATCCTTTTGTGCCGGGAGGAATAGCCTCCCATCATATTTCAGCAGGAACTTTGGGCATATTGGCGGGTCTATTCCATCTTAGTGTTCGTCCGCCCCAACGTCTATACAAAGGATTACGTATGGGAAATATTGAAACCGTCCTTTCCAGTAGTATCGCGGCTGTCTTTTTTGCAGCTTTTGTAGTTGCTGGAACTATGTGGTATGGCTCAGCAACTACCCCAATTGAATTATTTGGTCCTACTCGTTATCAATGGGATCAAGGATATTTCCAACAAGAAATATATCGAAGAGTTAGTGCAGGGCTAGCTGAAAAGCAAAGTTTATCTGAAGCTTGGTCTAAAATTCCTGAAAAATTGGCTTTTTATGATTACATAGGCAATAATCCGGCAAAAGGAGGATTATTCAGAGCGGGTTCAATGGATAACGGAGATGGAATAGCTGTTGGTTGGTTAGGACACCCTATCTTTAGGGATAAAGAAGGGCGTGAACTTTTTGTACGTCGTATGCCTACTTTTTTTGAAACGTTTCCGGTTGTTTTGGTAGATGGAGACGGAATTGTTAGAGCCGATGTTCCTTTTAGAAGGGCGGAATCCAAATATAGTGTGGAACAAGTAGGTGTAACTGTTGAGTTCTATGGCGGTGAACTCAATGGAGTCAGTTATAGCGATCCAGCTACTGTGAAAAAATATGCTAGACGTGCTCAATTGGGTGAAATTTTTGAATTAGATCGTGCTACTTTGAAATCTGATGGTGTTTTTCGTAGCAGCCCGAGGGGTTGGTTTACTTTTGGACATGCTTCATTTGCTCTGCTCTTCTTCTTCGGACACATTTGGCATGGGGCTAGAACCTTGTTCAGAGATGTTTTTGCTGGTATTGACCCAGATTTGGATGCTCAAGTGGAATTTGGAGCATTCCAAAAACTTGGAGATCCAACTACAAGAAGACAAGTAGTCTGATACACTATATATTTTTTCCAGTTAGTTTTTTTTATTTGATATAAGATACTGAAAAATCTTGATTTAATTTAAATTGTTGTCGTTTTTTTGACTCTTGCCTTGCTCTTTTTTTTATCCGGGCGACGGTCTCAAATAAACAGGTATGGAAGTTATAATTGTAAATTACGATCGAATCTATGGAAGCTTTGGTTTATACATTCCTCTTAGTCTCAACTCTAGGAATAATTTTTTTCGCTATCTTTTTTCGAGAACCGCCTAAAGTTCCAACTAAAAAAACTAAATGATTTTTCTGTATTTCAATATGAAATTAACGAGCCTTCCAAAATTGGGAGGCTCATTACTTCAACTAGTCTCCGTGTTCCTCGAAAGGATCTCTTAATTGTTTGGAGGGCTGCCCAAAAGCAGTATATAAGGCGTACCCAGTAAAACTTACAAGTAAACCAGATAGAAAGATTGCAACTAATGTTGCTGTTTCCATTATTATATAGTTTCAAGACCACAATGGATCTATGCTAAGATCATTTATTTACAACGAAATGGTATACAAAGTCAACAGATCTCAATCAAAATAAAATAGGATTTATGGCTACACAAACCGTTGAGAGTAGTTCTAGATCTGGTTCAAGACGAACTATTGTAGGGGATTTATTGAAACCGTTGAATTCAGAATATGGTAAAGTAGCTCCTGGATGGGGAACTACTCCGTTCATGAGTATTGCAATGGCTTTATTTGCAATATTCCTATCTCTTATTTTGGAGATTTATAATTCTTCTATTTTACTGGACGGAATTTCAATGAATTAGAGTCTATTAAGTTAACTAGCTTTTCAAGATAAAGCAGACCCCTTATTTTTTGTTCATTCTATATTTGGCAGTTCGACCGTGAAATTTGTTTGTTTCTGTATTTCCGGAATATGAGTGTGTGACTTGTTAGAATGGAGCCTATAGATAGTACAGAGGTAGGTCTGTCATCTTGTTAGAGATGGTTTTATTTCGTCGGATATTCTCATTTTCGGATCGTATCTGAAGCACGGAATATTTATAATATTACAAAGTATAAAGTATTTATAACTATGATTCATATTTAGACCTCGCGGCCGGCTTTACACATTTTTTTTTTTCAAAGAGCTATTTTTAGAAGTTATGTTCTAAATTGCCATATTTTTATTATTTCAAACTCCTGTTTATGCTTATTTTTGATCAAAGACTAAAAGACTAAGGGTCTCTTTGGATTTTATCTCTTTTTAATGATGATCCAAGGGTTCTTACTCAAGGAATTTGCGGGCTTGTTTTAGTGACTCATCGTCGTGGCTCTAGTATGAATCTGAGGTTATAATTGATTCATAGGTCTTAACAAGAGAATTCCTATCAATAATAAAGAAAACAGTCGTAAAGTTTCATTAGACACACATAAAAAAATCACAAAAATTATAATAGGAAATTATAGAAGATTCCAGAGGCCCCAACATATAGATGAAGGAGCCGACTTGATATTTTGGCATTATAACCACAATAAAAAACTTTCGGATTTTTATTCTTTCGTATCATCAGAAAAGATTGAATCGTACAATTAGGC